CCTAGTAAAGTACTTGTATCTATGTCAATTTCAATGAAATTAAAAGGATTAATATTAATATATTAATAAATTTGACCCAATCCCAAAATTTCTTGGATAAAAAAAAAAGATTTTCTTTGGTGATATGGACTGTGAATGATTCAATAAGAGGAATTCCTTACCTACAAATGCTCATTTGTAGGGGGGGTATCGTATCTATACAAAGAACTTAGGATTAAGATAAGATTCAAAGATTTCTGTACACATCCATTTGTGGATTGAGTAAAGTGAATAAGTCAATTTTGTTTGAATCCCAAATAAGATCAAAAATAGGATAAGAAAATAATTAGGAAGTCTAGTTAGGAAGTCAAAGGGGCTTTTATTGGGGATAGAGGGACTTGAACCCTCACGATTTCTAAAGTCGACGGATTTTCCTAATACTATAAATTTCATTCCTGTCGGTATTGACACGTAGAACAGGACTCTCTCTTTATTCTCGTCTGATTAATCATTTTTTCAAAAGATTTACCCGACTTCGGAATGAATGATTTGATCACTGAATACTGAATATTCGATTCTTCCTTCAACTTCGACTGAAATATAGTTATAATAACTCTTAATTAATCTATAAATTACTAAAGAAATATATCTTTATTAAATAGAAAAAGAAAATATATAGAATGATAACTATATATTCTATAACTAGATATTCTATATATTAGAATATTATTCTAATATTATAGTTATATTTATATAGTATGGATTCCAGATTCGAGTTGTAATTAATCGTTTGATATGTCAGTATGTATATATACGCATATAGGGGCATCCTTTCTGTAATTTCGATAGAGGGATTCCAGCTACCAACGCAACGTAGTCAACGTCAATTCCATTTGTTAGAACAGCTTCCATTGAGTCTCTGCACCTATCCTTTGTTTTCTTAACATAAAGATTTGGCTCAGGATTGCCCATTTTTAATTCCAGGGTTTCTCTGAATTTGGAAGTTACCACTTAGCAGGTTTCCGTACCAAGGCTCAATCTAATCAAGTCCGTAGCGTCTACCAATTTCGCCATATCCCCTTTTGATACTAGGATCTAGTTGTAATTCCACCCACCTTTTTTCATTAATTGGAATCGGCGAATTTCTTATCTAATGAATTCCTATATTGAAAAAGTGTATGACGCAATTTTTTTCGCTATCCCTATCGTTTTATCCCTATTGAATGAACCATATTTATTTCAATCAGAGATGATTTTATCATTGATGTATCTGCAATTCAATATGTATACATATATCCCATATGGATATGCCCCGCCTTCCTTTTTACAGTGCTTTTTTTTATACTGTAAGGATCGATATTCATTAGTTTTTTGAATCCTATCTTTTTTTCTCCTTTTCCGAATGAAACCAAAGAAATGTCTTATTTGAACTTATTTTTAATTAAGTTAAGAACTTAGTAAGAAATTTTTCTTTATATTATTAATACTAATTCTTAATACTAAAACAAATACTAAAATCTAAAATTAAAATTATAGTATGACCCTTTGAATTATATAATATGAAAATTATACTTCAAAAATGAATTTGATACTTAATCTTTAATTTAAAAAAATCTTAATAATTATTTCAGTTATTATTAATAATTAAGTAATTTAATTATTTAATTTTAAGTATTATATACTATAATATTAAATACTTAAGTAGTTAGTATTATTACCTATTATAGAAAAGAATATAAACCAATTTCAATTTAACTTTTCACTATAAACTTTTTAACTAAATTCATAACTGAGATCCAAAATTTGGTAGTTTACTGAATTCCTATTCCCTATTTATATTTCTGTTATATGAGCCCGCTTAGCTCAGAGGTTAGAGCATCGCATTTGTAATGCGATGGTCATCGGTTCGATTCCGATAGCCGGCTTTTTCTCGATTTTTCCATGATTGCTAATCTCTTCTCTCCTCTTCTTCCAAATGCAGAGTCATCGATCTATTATATCGTGTTAATTTGACAACTAGGAATCCAAATTTAATTGGATCAATTAGATCCCTACGGAACAAATTAAATCATAAAACTGAGCCTTAACTTCCTATACTATGATATACAAATATACATATACAAATATACAAAAAAATTTGGATATTGATAGAATGAATTTCATTTGATTTTGTAGTACTTTGAGTAAATTAACTTTATTAGAATTAGATATTAGTTTAGTATTTTTAGTTTTACTTTGTAGTTCTAGTTCAGTCTTAATCTAGATTTATTCTGTAAAATACAATTTCAATAAAAGCAAAAAGGAGTTCTTATGTCTCGTTACCGAGGACCTCGTTTCAAAAAAATACGCCGACTGGGGGCTTTACCAGGACTAACTAATAAAATGCCTAGATCTAGAAATGATCTTAAAAACCAATTGCGTTCTGGGAAAAGATCGCAATATCGTATTCGTCTAGAAGAAAAGCAGAAATTGCGTTTTCATTATGGTCTGACAGAGCGACAATTACTTAGATATGTGCATATAGCCGGAAAAGCCAAAGGGTCAACGGGCCAAGTATTACTACAACTACTTGAGATGCGTTTGGATAACATTCTTTTTCGATTGGGTATGGCTTCGACCATTCCCGGAGCCAGACAATTAGTTAACCATAGACATATTTTAGTTAATGGTCATGTAGTGGATATACCAAGTTATCGTTGCAAACCCCGAGATATTATTACTACGAAAGATAAACAAAGATCGAAAGCTCTGATTCAAAATTATATTGCGTCATCCCCCCGCGAGGAATTGCCAAAACATTTGACTATTGACTCATTCCAATATAAAGGATTGGTAAATCAAATAATAGATAGTAAATGGATCGGTTTGAAAATAAATGAGTTGTTAGTCGTAGAATATTATTCCCGTCAGACTTGAACCTAATTGAAAATTACAAAGAAAAGAAAGGTTCAGATAATTTGACCCGCACCCCTGGCCGAAGAAATAGATTTCAATTCTCGTAAGGACCTCGATCTGCATATTGATCATTCACGTATTACAAGCGGATCTGCAGTAAGATTTTTTTCATTTTTGTTCTTTATTTCTATTTTACGTACTGTACTTAAACTACTAAGTTTATAGTAGTGAGTAGTGTAATTAGGAATAGAAAATATCTATCAAATAAAGATCTTACTCTTAGAATAATGGTATCAATTGTTATTTGATTTGTGGTCGGTAATGGTAGTGAATCAACAGAAACGGAAAGAGAGGGATTCGAACCCTCGGTAAACAAAAGCCTACATAGCAGTTCCAATGCTACGCCTTTAACCACTCGGCCATCTCTCCGACTCTTATTATATTATTGACTTGAAACCGAGTGAATAGCGAGCCGTTCATATTATGTTCTTGCAGTACAGGTACGGCCAATCAAGGACCCTATATCCATAGTAATACAAAATTTGTTTTACTAGATCGTTAGTAATTCATAAATTGTCCCGTGGATTTTTCTATTTGAATTGTATCGTGTATATGCGTTATGCAAACAAAACGGACAGTTCCTCTATCTTACTCTATTTTATCATAGAATGCTTATTCCTTTTTTTTCCTTTTTTTCGTGGATCATAACCAATTCCAAAGGAAAAAAGGGCTTTGGTTATTCAACTGATATGAAATTGGAATAGTTCCGTTCATAGACATACTGCATACTATATTATTTTCGTAATTATGAAATTGGAATGAAATCCAATCTCATTCAAATATTTCTATTTCATATTTCTCCCTGTCTAAAAAGGAACAATTTGAGCAGAAGGTCCACATCTTTTTTTGTAGAATTAGTCTATTTTTATGATATTTCGTACTACTTTACATGTACAATTCCTTTCTTTGCGGGATCATTTTTCCAAGGAAAATGGAAAGAATTGTAGAACGGATTTCTAATTATGCCCAGATCTCAGAGAAATGGAAATTTTATTGATAAGACCTCTTCCATTGTAGCCAATATCTTATTACGAATAATTCCGACAACTTCAGGGGAAAAAAGGGCATTTACCTATTACAGAGATGGTGCGATTTGATTTTCTTTTTAACCCTCTATGGTTCTGGATAGAAAGAAATTATTGAAATAAACCTACGCCTGGGGAAGGTGAAGTTTGGAGATAGAACAATTCCTTCCGTCGTGTATCCTCGATTGATGCAGCCTCAGATGCTTTCATTATCGATTTTAGTATTGAGCGAAAGGTTATACCTATAGGTTCTGGACCGCGAGTCAATCTTACTCCATTTAGTACCAATAGGCAGCATAGGGGAAGAAGCACTACTCCTAGGAATCAACAATACGAAAACTTTGTTTGTTATAAATTATACCCCTTTCCTTATTGGTATCGGGACCAACAAGAATGGTTGGGACAACAAACATCCATCTCGTTCGTACTTTGGATACCCGTATAACCATCAAAGATTGATGAAGTGACTAATTCCTGGAAATAGGAGGCGTTGAGAACAAAAAAATTGTTGGAGTTATAGTATTAATACGATTGGCGTTAAGAAAAAACCTCCTTCGGGAAGGCTGGCTAGAGATTTCTTGTAAAAATACTAGCCCCTGCCAGTTCATAATGAAAATAGTGAAATTTGGATTCTATGGATTATTTCCCTTAGTACTATGCGCCGAAGGGAGGAGCCGTATGAGATGAAAATCTCACGTACGGTTCTGGAGCGGAGATTCTTTGAATAGAAAGAACGACCGTAACGGATGTCGGCTCAATCCGAAGGAAATTATGCGGAAGCTTTACAGAATTATTATGAAGCTACGCGACCAGAAATTGATCCCTATGATCGAAGTTATATACTCTACAACATAGGACTTATACACACAAGCAACGGGGATCATACGAAGGCTTTGGAATATTATTTCCGAGCACTAGAACGAAATCCGTTCTTACCACAAGCTTTTAATAATATGGCCGTGATCTGTCATTACGTGCGACTATCTCCACTATAGAAAGAAGAAAAAAAAGATCAAATCAGCTAGTAAATACTAGAAAAAT